TAGTTATCTAGATATACCAGATCTTAAATAAAAAATATAAGACAAAACAACTTAAACGTTTCTATTCTTGGGTTGTATCGATAATGAATCCTATGGATCTTTAGGATTGGTGTATTCTTTTCTATTCCGTAGTTTCGTTTCGGATCATGGATCAAGCTAAATATCATAACTTTTGTTACCCATCCTGTATATTGCCTTTTTTCTTTTCGTTTCGTGTTGGAATAGAAACTTATTAAGCAGACGAGATTTTACGAAAAAAGTTCTTCCGATTCATAAGGGAGAACAACTATTTCGTTTTTCGATGTGAATATAATAATAATAGAATTAATTTAATAATCTAATATTTCATTTTATAATTTTAATTCGTTTGTTTTCTCGATTGTATTCTTTTTTCAACACTAATATTGACAACAGTGTATCAAACAAATATAATCCGATCGTGAATAAATGGATCGATTTATTCACGTTACATAGGCTTTTTTTTACTTCATCAAATGGTGGGTTCGTTGGATTTTCTGTGATATAAACAAGAAGTTCTTTTTTGATTCAAATGTAAATAGAAATAATAAAAATAATGTATAACATAATGTATAACATAGTAGACAAAGAGGTGGTCTATAATTTTTGATTTTCTTTTTTATTTGAGAAAATTTCTTGTATTTTCATCTGATCTGTTCATTTGTATGTTCCGAATCGATTCGCCTTCGACATTTTGAATTTTTTTCTTTCTATTTTTTCATTTTCATTTTAATGTAATATTTTATTAGACAATTCAATCTTTTTATTTTTATTTCTTTTTATTGCGATTGGATCTACACTTTTCATTTTATTAGGGTTGCTAACTCAATGGTAGAGTACTCGGCTTTTAAGCGCGACTCCATTTTTTACACATTTCTATGAAGCAATTGGTTCGTCCATACCATCGGTAGAGTTTGTAAGACCACGACTGATCCAGAAAGGAATGAATGGAAAAAGTAGCATGTCGTATCAATGGCGAATTCTAAAAATATTTCATTCTTATTGGATCCGGCCAAAATTTGTGTTTGAATTCTTGGCTCGGAACAAAAAAAATTCAGTTGGGTTGAATTAATAAAGGGATAGAGCTTGGCGGCTCCAATTATAGGGAAACAAAAAGCAACGAGCTTTCATTTTGAATTTGAATGATTACCCCATCTAATTGTACGTTAAAAATAGATTAGTGCTTGATGTGGGAAAAGCTTTTCCCACGAATGGATTATTTATTTTTGTTATGAGTCCTAACTATTAGCTATTCTCCATTATGGGGTGGCGATAAATGTGTAGAAGAAAGAGTATATTGATAAAGATATTTTTTTTTCCAAAATCAAAAGAGCGATTGGGCTGAGAAAATAAAGGATTTCTAACTAGCTTGTTATCCTAGAACAATTAGATGGAAAAAGCGAGGAGAGAGAGTCCGTTGATGCGTTTTACTTGTTTTCTAGGTATCTATTCATATTCGTTTTTTATTCTAATTATAATATAGAATAGACTACCCTGTTTTGACTGTATCGCACTATGTATCATTTGATAATCCAATGAATCCCTGATCCTTTGACCAAATCGAATTTTTAAAATGGAGGAATATCAAGTCTATTTAGAACTAGATAGATCTCGCCAACAGGACTTCCTATACCCACTTATTTTTCGGGAGTATATTTATGGACTCGCTTATGGTCATGAGTTAAATAGATCAATTTTGGTGGAAAATGTAGGTTATGACAATAAATCTAGTTTACTAATTGTAAAACGTTTAATTACTCGAATGTATCAACAGAATCATTTGATTATTTCTGCTAATGATTCTAACAAAAATCCATTTTTGGGGTATAACAAGAATTTGTATTCTCAAATAATATCAGAGGGTTTTGCCGTCGTCGTGGAAATTCCATTTTCCCTACAATTAAGCTCTTCCTTAGAGGAGGCAGAAATCGTAAAATCTTATACTAATTTGCGATCAATTCATTCAATTTTTCCTTTTTTCGAGGATAAATTTACATATTTAAATTATGTGTCAGATGTACGAATACCCTATCCTATCCATCTGGAAATCGTGGTTCAAACCCTTCGATACTGGGTGAAAGATGTCCCTTTCTTTCATTTATTAAGGTTGTTTCTTTATGAGTATTGTAATTGGAATAGTCTTATTACTCCAAAAAAATCGATTTCTACTTTTTCAAAAAGTAATCCAAGATTTTTCTTGTTCTTATATAATTTTTATGTAGGTGAATACGAATCTATCTTCCTTTTTCTACGTAACAAATCCTCTCATTTACGATTAACATCTTTTAGCCTTCTTTTTGAGCGAATCTATTTCTATGCAAAAATAGAACATCTTGTAGAAGTCTTTGCTAAGGATTTTTCGTCTACCTTATCATTCTTCAAGGATCCTTTCATTCATTATGTTAGATATCAAGGAAAATCCATTCTGGCTTCAAAGAATGCGCCTCTTTTGATGAATAAATGGAAATACTATCTTATCCAT